GAACGCGGAAATACCCATCAAAGGTAAGTAAATATACCCGAAACATATAAAATGCGGTTAATCCTGCTGTGAAATAAGCTATTACTGCGAAAATTGGTGAATACAACCAACTATCATTAAGAATGTCATCTTTGGACCAAAAACAAGCAAGAGGTGGAATACCACAAAGAGAAAGTGTACCCAATAAAAAAGTAGTTCTTGTAATTGGAACATATCTTGTTAAACCACCCATAAGAACCATATTCTGACTTTTATCTGGTGAATATCCAACAATAGGTTCCATTGAATGAATAATAGATCCGGATCCCAAAAACAATAAAGCTTTTGAATAGGCATGAGTGATCAAATGGAATAAAGCAGCTCGATAAGAACCTATACCTAGAGCTAACATAATATAACCCAATTGAGACATTGTGGAATAGGCTAAGCTTTTTTTAATGTCTCTTTGAGCAAGGGCCAAAGTAGCCCCTAATAATAGTGTTATTACACCTATTAAAGAAATGAAATTCATTATATAAGGTATGACTATGAAAAGAGGAAGAAGCCGAGCTACAAGAAAAATTCCTGCTGCTACCATAGTAGCAGCGTGTATAAGAGCCGAAATAGGAGTGGGTCCTTCCATAGCATCAGGTAACCATACGTGAAGGGGGAATTGTGCGGATTTAGCAACTGCACCGACGAATAATAAAGAAGCACACAAGGTAGCAAATAAAGAATTGACCCCATTATTTTGGATTAAGTTATTAGTTATTTCGAGCAAATACCGAAATTCTAAACTACCTGTTATCCAATAAAAACCTAAGATTCCTAACAATAAACCAAAATCCCCTACACGATTAGTTACAAAAGCTTTTTGACAAGCACTTGCTGCAATTGGTCGTGTGAACCAAAACCCTATTAATAAATAAGAACACATTCCCACAAGTTCCCAAAAAATATAAATTTGTATCAAATTTGAACTAGTAACTAATCCCAGCATAGAAGTATTAAAAAAACTCATATAAGCAAAAAATCTCAAATATCCTTGATCGTGATACATATACTTGTCACTATAAATAAGAACCATGATTCCAACAGTAGTAATTAGTATTGACATAATAGAAGTAAGTGGATCGATCAAGTATCCAAACTCTAAGGAAAAATCATTATTGATGGTCCAAGACCATAGATATTGATAGATAAAACTTCCATTTATTTGTTGAATAGACAGATTGGCTGAAAACACCATAGCTATACTTAAGAGTAAAACACTAGGAAAAGCCCACATGCGACGAATATTTTTTGTTGCTGTCGGAATAAGTAGAAGTCCAAATCCTATTGACATAGTAACTGGAAGTGGAAGAAAAGGTATTATCCACGCATATTGATATGTATGTTCCATAAGAAAAGAAACTCTTTTTTCTTATAATTACAAATTGTTCTCGATTCACCAATTCTTATCTTTTTTATCCTTTTAGAAAGGAACAATAATAAAAGAAAAAAAAAAAAAAAGATATGAAAAAAAGTCAAATATTGAGATTCTTAATTATTCTGATTTTTTTTTGTGATTAATAAACATATTTATTATACTATAATAGTATAATAAATATATTATATAGTATACTATATATAGTAAGGAAAAAGAGTTAGACCAAAAAAAGAGTACTTTTTTTATTCAAATATGGATCATAGTATCTATATTCGAATTAAAAAAAATACCTAGGTATTCTAGTTCATTTTGGGAAGGGAGTAATTACCTAACTTGTTGTGTAACTGATTGATTGGATTGAAACCCAATAAAAAAAACTTATGTTTATCAGAAATCTTATGATACTCCTTACTTTGAATTATGGACATAGCACTCTGGACTTAATCAATTTTTATTTTCCCTTATTTTCTTCCATTTTTTTTCCCTCATGTCATTTATATATGTGATGTGTGATGTGCGCGCATACGTATATGTGATATATATATATCACATATACATGTATATATAAATATATTTGTATTATATATATTTGTATGTTTATTATATATTTATATGTTAAAGTAAAAAAATTTATATGTTAAAGTAAAAAAACAATGTATATTAAAAAGAGTATATTAAAAAAATTATCCACATACACGAAATAAGTATAGATAATAACTAAAAAGAACGATCTATTTTGAAGAATACATGTCTTTCACATACAACGATAAAAGGAGGAACCCCCCTTTTTGA